ATTCCGGGAAGCTTCATGAAGTGCTTCTTTAGGAGTTAAACTTCCATTTGTCCATATTTCAAGAAAAAGTATCTCTTGCCTTTCATTCCCATTTCCATAAGAATGAACACTATGATTCGCGTTTCGAACAGGCATGAATACAGCGTCTATAGGATAACTTCCGTCTTGAAAGTTATTTGGCAATTTTAGACGATAGCCACGATTCCTCTCGATTTGTAATTCAATATAAAAATCAATTGGTTCCATTAGGCTAGCTATATGTTGCGTATTATCAACGATTTCTACAGAAGGCGGTAAGATGATGTCTTGAGCAGTTACATCCCCCGGACCTTTGACACAAATGGACGCGTCGTGAGTTCCATATAAATTGCTTCTTAATATAATTTCTTTCAAATTCATTAAAATTTCATGTACTGATTCTTGGATACCTCCGATAGTAGAAAATTCGTGTGCTATTTTCTCAGATTTTGCATCAGATTTTGCACGTGTGATACATGTTCCTTCTGTTTCTCCAAGCAAAGCTCTTCGCATTGCAATGCCTATTGTGTCGGCTTGACCTTTCATAAGCGGAGATAGAATAAAGCGTCCATAATAAAGACGCTTACTGTCCGCTCTTGATTCAACACACTTCCACTGTAGTGTCCGAGTAGATATTTTTACTTTCTCTCGAACCATAATAATATTCTTTTTTAATTATAAATCATTGAATTATTTATTTCTCTTGCTATTGAAATTTCTTCAATATTTTTTTTATACGCGTCTTTTTTTAGGGGGTCTGCAACCATTATGTGGCATAGGGGTTACGTCCCGGACGAAACTTAATAGTATACTACTTCTACGAATAGCTCTTAATGCCGCATCTCTTCCGAGACCAGGACCCTTTATCATGACTTCTGCTCGTTGCATACCTTGATCCACTATTGTACGAATAGCATTCCCTGCTGCGGTTTGAGCAGCAAAAGGTGTTCCTCTTCTTGTACCCCTGAATCCACAAGTGCCCGCGGAGGACCAAGAGATCACCCGACCCCGTATATCTGTAACGGTCACAATAGTATTGTTGAAACTTGCTTGAACATGAATAACTCCTTTTGGTATTTTACGTGCATTCTTACGTGAACCAATACGTCCATTCCTGCGTGAACCCATTTTTGGTAAAGATTTTGCCATATTTTATCATCTCATAAATATAAGTCAGAGGTCTATGGATATATCCATTTTATGTCAAAAAAGATCTTTCTTTTTCTTTTTGTTTGTACATCGGATTCTTTATAGAGCCCTTGTTTAGAAGTTTATAAAGATTATCCTTGTCTTTGTTTATGCCTTGGGTTGGAGCAAATTACTATAATTCGTCCCCGTCTACGTATCAGTCGACATTTTTCACAAATTTTACGAACTGAAGCCCTTATTTTCATATTTGTCATTCCTTTATTTTGAATATACATGTTTTTTGAAGAAAATCCGTTTTTTGTTGAAATCTTGAATTGTATTCCTATGAACGGAATGTTGAAGTTAAAGTTGAAAAAACTACATAATAAATAGTTCGAATCTTTGTTGAGGAATTTCAAAATTAGACGCCTTCGGTCCAATTAGAATAACTTACTTTTTTTTTACTCTATCTCCTGGTACATGTACATATAAAACAAAATTACGGTCGATCGTTTTCGAAACATAACCTAAAACCATATCCTCATGATCACCATATCCTCATGATCTAAATGAACCGGGAATAGACAATTGGAAAGTGATTCGGTAATTCAATCTTTCTGACTCTATTTTTGTTTTTAATTCCACCTAAAACTTTCTTGAAGTATCAACTAATGTAGGAAGAATGGTATTAGAAACTCATTCTTTCTTTTTTTTTTTTCAAATCAAATAGCAAGTTGTATACAATTCGGATATCCGAAAGATTACCAGATATAACACAAGATTTCTCCACCAATTTTTTCTAGTCGAGCCTCGCGGTCTGTCATTATACCCCGAGAAGTAGAAAGAATTCCAATCCCCATCCCACCTAAAATTCTAGGAATTTGTTGATAGTTAGAATAGATTCGTAAACCCGGTCGACTGATCCGTTTTAAATTTAGACTAGTTCTATACGGTCCTTTCCTATTCCTTCTATGTCGTAGGGTTAAAACTACAAAATTTTTATTGCCTTCTCGGTGTTTCCTCACATTTTCAATAAAACCCTCTCGTAAAAGTATTTTAATAATATTTTCGGCGATGTTATTAGATGCTATTCGAACAGTTCCTTTTCTATCCATGTCAGCATTTCGTATAGAGGTTATTATGTCAGCGATAGTGTCCCTCCCCATGATAAACAAAAAATCTTCTTGCCCCTAATTTTGATATAATCAACATACTTTTTCCTTTTCCTTCTTATGAATTAACTATATTTATGAATTAATTAAATTATTAGAATTCTATTCTTTTTTTATTTTTTTTATATTGTATTAATATTCCTTGTATTAATATTCCATTATTATATTCTATTAATATTCCATTAATAAATAATAAATTAAATATTCAATATTAAAGAAAGGTATATGCGTGAAAAACAATCTACTAATTAAATTAATTTGCATTTTGAATTCAATTTATTTCATTTAAATACTCTAACTATATTATGATCTCATCTGTCATCTTAGCATCTTTGATCTTACAACACTTGGGGTGCTAATGAAACTATTTTAGTGAAATTTAACTGTCTCAATTCCCGAGGAATCGCACCAAAAATTCTAGTTCCTTTTGGATTTCCTTCTTGATCAATAATAACTGCAGCATTGTCATCATATCGTATTATCATACCGTTGTCACGTTTGAGTTCTTTACAAGTACGTACAATTACAGCTCTGATCACTTCTGATCTTTCTAGAGGAGAATTTGGAACTGCTTCCTTAATCACAGCAACAATAACGTCACCGATATGAGCATATCGTCGATTACTAGTCCCTATGATTCGAATGCACATTAATTCTCGGGCTCCGCTGTTATCTGCTATATTCAAATGGGTCTGAGACTGGATCATATCATTTTTGAATCTCTTATTTCAATGCAAAGGAAAAACAAAAGAAATATTATTTGTCCAAAACAAAAAAAAAAAAGAAACTTGCGATTCGTTTTTTTCATCTCAAAGTCTATTTTCCTTTGCTGCTATATTCCTATCGTAAAATAATGAATTGGGTCCGTATAGACATTTTTGACGCGGCTATTGAAATAGCTTTTCTGGCTATATTTTCTGTTACTCCGCCCATTTCATAAAGTATTCTACCTGGTTTAACAACAGCTACCCAATATTCGGGAGATCCTTTCCCAGAACCCATACGTGTTTCTGTCGGTCTTACGGTAACTGGTTTGTCGGGAAATATGCGTACCCATATTTTTCCCCCACGGCGCGCATTTCGTGTCATTGCCCGACGCCCCGCTTCTATTTGTCTAGATGTAATCCAAGCGGGTTCAAGTGTCTGAAGAGCATATCTACCGAAACAAATACGATTCCCTCGATAAGATATTCCTTTCATTCTTCCTCTATGTTGTTTACGGAATCTGGTTCTTTTGGGGTTATAATTGATGGTTATTTCTGACTTCCATCTTTACTACAGAACTGGACATGAGAGTTTCTTCTCGTCCAGCTCCTCGCGAATGAAATGATTAAAAAACTAGACATGTAGTTGATAAATAAATATACCGAATCGTGAGAAATTTCAAAAAATCCCCTAACAATCCTAATAAAATAGAATATGGATTTTTAGATAATTATTTCTATTTTTAGATAGTGTCGTCTTTGTTATAACGTTATAAGGAATCTTTATTAATTTTTTTTATTGTTTTTATGATTATTAGGATAATATTCTAATTATGTTATCCGAGCTATCCGATGTCTGCTTAAAATTTAGAATAGAAAGCCAATAACATAAAAACCTTCGCGGGCGAATATTTACTCTTTCAATATTTTCTTCATTTCTAAGATATGTAGGGTGGTTAAACCATGACCTTTCAGAATAAAGAAATTGTCTCCTGGTTCCTTTCGCCATCCTGCCCACTAAATCATTAAGATTCATTTTCAATAGAACCTTATGTATTCACAGGTTCCGTCGTTCCCATCGCTTTTTGATTAATGCTTAGGTCTTAATTCTACAAAGGAGCTCCGAATGATATTTGTTCTTGAATCAATTTTCTTAGTTTTTATTGGCTCGAGGCTCGTGATTTTTTTGTTCTAGGACCAGGTTCATTTAATTATAATCAATCGGTATTGATGCTTTATTACATTGTCTTTTATAAGATGATTCATAGACCTTACATACACATACATATTGGAATCATATATCATTGATATTCTTTTTCTCTCTTTCTTTCACCCTTCCATTTGTCCGTATAATTTTTGATTTTGCTTTACAGCTTATAATCATATTGATTTTTTTATGCAAAAAGATTTCAATTGCTACAATGATATAACCAATATATCATATCTTGACTGTTTCTTTAGATCCAGATAATAGGAAACGATGAGTTGGTTATTAATTCTGTACTTCTTAGTCTTAGTTTGGGTTAGTCAGTTTTTTTAATCTTTTAATCCTGGCCCTAAAAAACCAACGAGTCACACACTAAGCATAGCAAGTATATCAAATTATCAATCGAATTTTTTATTTTTATTTAACCCTATAGAATTACAATTGTTTGGCGATTTTTTTGTTTTGATTGAACAAAAAAAGAATGAAAGAGTTTATCATGTTTTGTTCTATCAATGTATAGAACGTCAAGACAAGTCAAGTAAGGGTTTATTTTTCCTCGTCTACAAATATCCAAATTTTTATGCCTAATACCCCATAAATAGTTCTAACCGTATAGGAACAATAATCAATTTTAGCTCGAATGGTTTGTAGAGGAACTCTACCCTCTCTAATCCATTCGATACGCGCAATTTCTTTTCCGTCAAGACGTCCTGCTATTTGTATTTGAATTCCTTTTGTATTTGCCTGTTCAGTTAATTCAATAGTCTTTTT